ATAGTGATTACAATATAAGAAATGACGATGTAGTAGCCGAAGACGTCTATTTGCGTACAAGAAAAGCCAAATTTAGGGTATTTAGAACCAAAGTATGGAAATACTATGAGCGACATGATAAACGTGAACTGAAGCAATGGTATTTTTACCGTTACGCTAAGATCACGCATTTTCGTCGCAATATGGTCAAAGGTGCGGACCGCACCCAAAGGCGAAAAGTAACGATTTGTGGGTGGTATGAACACCGGGTCCAGTCGCCCCTTTTTTTGCCCAAACGAAGGAAAACACTTATACTCATTATGCTCACTTTAGATGTCTTTGAGCTTATGAAAAAATGTTATAGATTTTTACGACAGGACTCCCGGTTTCAAGTTAGAGTTAAGCGTATATCCGAAAGGATAAACCGAATTTGGAAGAAACTGTGGAACCTGCCAGATTCTCAAAAGAGTGCTATAGAGACTGCCATAGAAGCAGAAAACGAACTCCAAGGACTGAGGGAAAGCGAAGAAGACAAAAAAAAACGCCAAGAACAAGGGGATGCCTTAGAAGAATGGCAGGAGCGCCGAGAGGCGCATGAGATCCGAGCCATTTGTATAGCGGAAACTTGGGAACTCCTTAAATCGGGTCATGCAGTAAGATCTCTGATCCTATTAATCCAATCGTTTTTGAGGAAAAATGTGATCTTTCCTTTCTTGATAATAGCTAAAAATATGGCTCGTATACTCTTATTTCAAAGTCCCGAATTGTTTCAGGATTTCGCGGATTTAAAGAAGGAAACTCACACCTTGTGCGATTTTGGTGGTATTCCACTTGACGAGTCACAAGACCCAATAGGGTGGTTCACAGATGGTTGTCAGATAAGGATCCACTTTCCTTTTGAGTGGAAACCTTGGCGAGAAACCGAGCAAAGCAAAGAGAGCAGTGTGGCAGAGGATTTGTATTTAACCGTTTTTGGAAGAATCACTAATATTCCTTTTGGTACGGCTCGCAAGCCCTACCCGTTTTTTAAAACCGTTTTTGAAGAACTAAAGAAAAAAAAAGCTTCTCAAGAACTCAAAAACCTACTCACAAGTGGAATTAGAAAGTTGCAAAAGAAGGGTTTTTTGAAGTTTAAAAAAAAGGGGTTTCTTCGAAAACGTCTTTTAGCTTTTCAAAAAAAAAGCTTGAAATCCAAGCTGCTAAAGGGCGTAAAAGTAAAAAAAAGAAAAAATTTGAAAAAAGGGCCACAATCTAAATTAACAAAAAAGAAAAAAGAAAGGAAAGTGGATAAAACAAGGGCAATCATAAATGAAATAGAAAGGGTTCTAAAAGAAAAGAAAAAAAGACTTTTCATTATTCAAACAAGCATTAGTTCGACCAAAACAAGTTCTCATTCTAAAACATCAGAAGCACTACGAAGACTTTCTAAAATATTCAAAAGAAGAAAGGCACGATTCATTCGTAAATCTAAAATTTTTCGAAAATTGATCATTGAATGGATATACGTGAAAATCCTTTTCGATTTGAAAAATAGGTTTCTAGATGAAATGAATAAGAAAAAGAGTTGTCTGAAAATGGTTGCGCAGTTTTTTTTTCAATTCAAAAAAAAAAGAAAAAACAAAATGATTGACAAGGCCATTAAAGGCATTAATAAAAAGAAAAGAAAAAAAAATCGCTTTATTTCAACTATAAAAAAACATTCTTTTAAGATGAGAAATAGTCAAATTAGTAATAGTCAAAAAACCCTTGTTTTTGACTTATCCTCTCTGTCACAAGCATATGTATTTTATAAATTATCACAAACTGAAAAGTCTTCTTTTAGAGTATCTAAATTCCATAATTTGAGAAATTTTAGAGTTGGAATGAATCGATGGAAAGAATGGTTAAGAGGCCATTTTGACTACTATCTTTTATCTGACATTAGATGGTCCAGATTAGAAGCACAAAAATGGCGAAATAAAATGAATCAATGTCGCACGGCTGAAAATCACAATTTCAAGAAAGGGGATTCATATGAAGTAGACTCATTGCCGATTAACCCACAAAAATTGAAATTTAAAAAACACCTTAGATATGATCTTTTAGCATATAGCTTCCTTAATGCTGAATATAAGAAGGATCCCTATGTCATAGCGCCATCCTTAGTAAGTAATAACCAGACCGCAATTTCACATCTTTACAACATACACAAAGACAGCCTTGTGAATATGCTTACAAGTAATTATAAGCATTTGCGCGATTCCAAGGAAAAGCATCCTTTGTTGGATATGCATATGGACGTTAATAGGACGGCGCTGCGTAGGCGGATGAATTATAATCAGATACTCTTTCATGTTGAAGATAAGAAAAAAGGATCTAAGGTGGTGGATAAGGTCGCTATTGATTCTTGGGTAACTGGCCAGAATAGGGTGCTCCCGGCCGGGTCGTTAACCGAGGACCGCGTCGGGTTCACAGAGGGCGCAATGGTCTTCCTAGAAAGCGTACTGAAACAACTAAGAGAGCGGAGACGACCTTACCCCGAAAGCCTAGATGAATCGTTCAGACCTGAATGGCTGAAGTGGCCGCTGGAGCACCTCATCGGGTACATCCATAAAATTTGTGATATGCACCTATACTTTTTCTCTGTTTATGCCTTGTATTGGCCTGAGTTTTATGATAGGCATAGGCTAGACAAGCTTGGCTGTGTTTTTCGGTATGAAAAGTGTTATGATAAAAGGCGTACCCCGATTTGGAAAAAACAAAAAAGCATGGCTAAACGAAAAAAAGACCTGGCTGCTAGAAAAAAAAAAATGTCGGGGAAGGCCCAATCGATAAAGATTGCTCAACGAGAGTTTGACCTGAGTTTGATACTAGAACCGGAAGAAGTTGAAAAAATCGAAAAAAAAAACTTTTTTGATTGGATGGGATTAAATAATGAAAACGAACTAGAAGAACTAATGGAACGCAATAATGATGAAAAGAAAAGTTATTTCCTAGAATCTAGTTTTTTTCTCTTCCCAGAATTTATCCAACTTTATAATTTACTTAATCTTTATGCGAAAGCGGAGTGGACCACGCCGATTCATTCTTTTTTGCAAAATGGAAAGATACGTTCGCGCTCCTCTTACGCGGATTTAAAGGTTGAGTTTGACTCCTTCAACTGGTACATGTACGACAAAAAGGAATGGCCGGCGAAAGGAAGACCACTTTGGGACTCGAACAGGGCCCGACGTCGTCGTCGACATCGCAGGGCGTTATTGAACCTAGGGAGAAAAGACCCTAGGAAGGAAACGACTTTGGACATTATGATAGATCCTACTGAGAGAGAAAGGGCTTATGCTGAGACGATATCCGAAATGAAGGCCGAAGAACAAAAGAAAATAGACGAAGAATACGAAGAAAAAAAGGAAAAAAGAAAAAAAGAACAAGAAGAACAAGGAAAGGCCTTTGACGAAACAAGCTACAGAAAAAACCACAAAAAAAGATTTGCTCGGTTGAGTACATTGAAACCGATAAAGTATTCAAGGTTCCGAAAGACGGCGCTGAAGGATCTAAAAAAGTCGAATTATTTCCGGTATCAAGTGCACTATAGCCTACGTTATTTGATCGCCGACTTCCTTACTAATGTTACACGCACAAGCCAAGTCACGAATAAAGCAACTAACCCGAAGCTCCTTATTGTTTTCATTAAAGATCTTATAGAAATGAGTCAGTTTGGAATCATGGGAACTACTCAAAATCAACTTCCAACTTTGGAAGATATCCTAAACATGGGGTATCTCGTTCTGAACCCCATTCGTACCTTTAAAAGATTGAGGTGGGAGCGCGTTACGTATCAAATCCTAGCCATTTCCCTGCTTCATAAGAATCAATTCCAAAAATTGGCCTACACTCCGGGTCCGGACAATAAAAGAGACCCTTGTCTGGAGATAGGTGTGAACAAAGTGAAGCAAACTACATATAAGGTCCGCAAGGGGCGCAAGGTAGTAGAATCGTTGAGCGTGCGAAGACTGAGAGTTAAGAGGTGGTGGGGACTGCGTGTGTCTTATGGGAAATTTGGGTGTCCTAGGTCTTTCTGGACCAAATTTGTTCGATATTTAGTTCACCCATTCGCAATCCCAAGAATCAAAAAGCTTATTCTTTTGGACGAGGGAGTGCCAGATACGCTTGTCGAAAAGGGTCTGCTTGTTCCTGAAAATATTTTATCCCCCAGACGCCGCAGACAATTGAGAATTGTAAATGAACTCAATAAAAAAAAGAAAAAAGAGAAAATAATCCCTCAACAGAAATTAACCCCCTACAACAAACTTCTTAAAGAAACTGGGCGTATGGATTTGAACCTACTATTGAGAGAACTAGACGAACGAGAAAAGAGACAACGAGAGGAACGACTAAATCTAGTTCAAAAGAAAGAAAGAGAACAAGAAGAACTACGCAAGAAAGAAGAAGAAAGCAAAGAATTAAATAGAATCAAAAAGAAACTAATGAGATTAAGGTTTTTTCTTTGGCCGAATTATCGACTCGAAGACTTAGCTTGTATGAATCGCTATTGGTTTGATACTACTAATGGCAGCCGTTTCAGTATGTTAAGGATCCGAGTATATCCACGATTGAAAACCCGTTAATATTCCATTTTGACTAGAATACCCATACCATTCTAATGGATTGTTTTACATTCCAGGTGTAACCATGAAATATATAAATGGCTCAACAAAAGAAAGAAGCTTTTGTTGAGCCATTCTTTGATTTTTAGATTTTCATTTGAATATTCCCATTTTTTTTTTTTTATCTTGTGTAAGTGGAGAAAGAAATAGACTCTTCTTTTGTATCCCGAGCCGAATCCAATTTCAATTTGAATGAGTTGTTGATTCATTTTTGATTTTCAAAAATGAGAAGTTCATAACGAAATGAATATTTTATTATATAAAAAATGGAGAAATTCAAAAAGAACTAGGATTATTATTACTGATCAGTCAAATTCATTTAAAAAAAAAAGAAAAGATAAGGAAACCTTGTTTTATGGTAAAAACTCCATTAATTTCAGTTATCTCGCAAGAAGAAAAAGAAAAGAATAGAGGGTCCGTTGAATTTCAAGTCTTTTGTTTTACCAAGAAAATAGACAAAATTTCTTCCCATTTGAAATTGCACAGAAAGGACTATTTATCTCAGAGAGGTCTACATAAAATTTTGGGAAAACGACAGCGTCTGCTGTCTTATTTGTCAAAGAAAAATAGAGTACGTTATAAAGAATTAATAAATAGGTTTAATATTCGCGAGTCAAAAACTCGTTAAATTAGAAATGTTATTTTCAATTATTTGCTTTATTAGATTTTTGCATTTGGATGAATGTCTTTTCGTTTTCGGCAATTCATGAAAGAAAAAATCGAGGAAAAACTTATGACTATACCAGCTACAAGAAAAGACCTCATGATAGTCAATATGGGCCCTCACCACCCATCAATGCACGGTGTTCTTCGGCTCATCCTTACTCTAGATGGTGAAGATGTTATCGACTGTGAACCCGTATTGGGTTATTTACACAGAGGGATGGAAAAAATTGCGGAAAATCGAACTATTATACAATATCTGCCTTATGTAACACGTTGGGATTATTTGGCTACTATGTTCACAGAAGTAATAACTGTAAATGCCCCAGAGCAATTGGGAAATATTCAAGTACCTAAAAGGGCTGGCTATATCAGAACAATTATGCTGGAATTAAGTCGTATAGCTTCTCATCTATTATGGCTTGGACCCTTTATGGCCGATATTGGCGCACAAACCCCCTTTTTTTATATTTTCAGAGAAAGAGAATTAATATATGATCTGTTTGAAGCAGCCACCGGTATGAGAATGATGCATAATTATTTTCGTATCGGAGGAGTTGCAGCCGATCTACCTCATGGCTGGATAGATAAATGCTTGGATTTCTGTCATTATTTTTTAACAGGACTTGCTGAATATGAAAAGCTTATTACGCGGAATCCTCTTTTTTTAGAGCGAGTAGAGGGAATAGGCATTATTGGTAAAGAAGAAGCCATAAATTGGGGTTTATCAGGACCAATGCTACGAGCTTCCGGAATGCAATGGGATCTTCGTAAAATCGAGAATTCTGAATGTTACAAAAAATTCGATTGGGAGGTTCAGTGGCAAAAAGAAGGAGATTCATTAGCTCGCTATTTAGTCCGAATCGGTGAAATGAGGGAATCCATAAAAATGATTCAACAGGCTCTGGAAGGAATTCCGGGAGGTCCTTATGAGAATTTAGAAATTCGATGTTTTGATAGAGAAAGGTATCCAGAATGGGGCGGTTTTGAATATCGATTCATTAGTAAAAAACCTTCTCCTACTTTTGAATTGCCGAAACAAGAACTTTATGTGAGAGTTGAAGCCCCAAAAGGAGAATTGGGAGTTTTTCTGATAGGAGATCGGAGCAGCTTTCCTTGGAGATGGAAAATACGTCCACCGGGTTTTATGAATTTGCAAATTCTTCCTCAGTTAGTTAAAAGAATGAAATTGGCTGATATTATGACAATACTAGGTAGCATAGATATCATTATGGGAGAAGTTGATCGTTGAGATGATAATTGATACACCAGAAGTACAAGATATCAATTCTTTTTCCAGATTCGAATCCCTACAAGAGATATATGGGATCGTCTGGATGCTTGTCCCTATTTTGACCCTTGTAGTGGGAATCACAATAGGTGTATTAGTAATTGTGTGGTTAGAAAGAGAAATATCCGCGGGGATACAACAACGTATTGGGCCTGAATACGCCGGTCCTTTCGGAATTCTTCAAGCTCTAGCAGATGGGACAAAACTGCTTTTGAAAGAGAACCTTCTTCCATCTAGAGGGGATAGCCCTTTGTTCAGTATTGGCCCATCCATGGCAGTCATATCAATTCTTCTAAGTTATTCAGTCATTCCTTTTAGCTATCGCCTTGTTTTAGCTGATCTAAATGTTGGTGTTTTTTTATGGATTGCCATTTCAAGTATTGCTCCCATTGGACTTCTTATGTCAGGATATGGATCAAATAATAAATATTCCTTTTTAGGTGGTCTACGAGCTGCCGCTCAATCAATTAGTTATGAAATACCATTAACTCTATGTGTGTTGTCAATATCTCTACGTGTGATTCGTTAAAACAGAAACCCGCATTCGGGTTGAGGAACTAAACCAGATAGTTATATGAGTGAAAGAAAACAGCTTCTATTCTATAGTCTAAAATGAGAAATTGGCAGTAAAAAACGGAGTCTCATTTCCTATGTACAAGAGGTAAGCGGAAGTAAACATTAAGGGAAAGGGCCCTTGCCCCAAGATTGGTTGAGTAGTCATCCTGGCTTGAAGCGGGCTCAAAAGATCAACCGGATACGGTTTTCGTTACCCTTTCTGCCTATTCCCTCATATCTATTACCATAACAATACCAAATGGGGAGCTCCTTTAAAATGAGTGGATAGTTAGGAACACCAAAATACATAAAGGATTGGTAATGGATATTTTTTAAATTGTCCAAAAGGACTTTTTTACATAACATAAAAAGAAGAGTAATTGGGGGCTTTAAGTTGGTAGAAATGATCAAGCAGTACTCCTCGCAATTCCGACCTAGAGTATGCTCCAATCCACCGATTCAATAAATAACTATCAGGAACGAAAGAATCCTTTATTCACTTTTTTGAAACCCCCCCCTTTAGAATAGAAAGAAGAATAGGAACAAAAAAACAGAAAGACTAGAATCACAAGAAATTACAATAGAAAGAAAAAAGTCTCTTTTTTAGCTTTCTATTGTAATTCCAGTTTTAGGGAGATAGAACTCGTCCCATTACTCAAGTCATGAACTAACAAAAATAATGTAAAACCCTTTTCGCAATCAAAAACCCGGGGTCGCAATATATCTTCATTAGGGGTATTTTATTTAAGGATTCAGCTATTACTCAAGAAAAAAAAAAAGGAAATATTAAAGGATGAGATCAATTCAGAAGTACTTTTCCCTGTTATTATTTATTTTCTATTTTCGTTTTTAGTAGACAGAATTCCATTGGTCTAATTCGGGACCTTCCAATAGATTTTTAAAAACTTTATCTAGCCTACAAATATAGCCAGATAAAACGACTTGGTCCTTCAATTTAGTTAAGGCCCTTGAGGAGCCGTATGAGGTCAAAAAATCTCACGTACGGTTCTGTAATAGCGATGGGAGTAGTGATGATTTTGCCGACTAGGATTTTCTAATAGTTCAAGTACAGTCGATATAATTGAGGCACAATCAAAATATGGTTTTTGGGGGTGGAATTTGTGGCGTCAACCTATAGGGTTTCTTATTTTTCTAATTTCCTCCCTAGCCGAATGCGAAAGATTACCCTTTGATTTACCAGAAGCAGAGGAAGAATTAGTAGCCGGATATCAAACGGAATATTCAGGTATAAAGTTTGCTTTATTTTACGTTACTTCCTATTTAAATTTATTAGTTTCTTCTTTATTTGTAACAATTCTTTATTTAGGCGGTTGGAATATTTCTATTCCATACATAAACTTTCCTCCATTATTTGAAATAAATAACGCGGGTGGAATCTTTAGAACAACAACCGAACTTTTTATTACATTAGCTAAAACGTTTTTTTTCTTGTTTATTTCTATCACAACAAGATGGACTTTACCTAGGCTAAGAATGGACCAACTCTTAAATCTTGGGTGGAAATTTCTTTTACCTATTTCTCTAGGTAATCTATTATTAACAACTTCTTCTCAACTCCTTTCTCTATAGGGGAAAGAAAAAAAAAAGGACTAGGACATTCTATCTTCACAGTGTATCTTAAACAAGAAAAAGAAAAGTAAAATGATTCAGAGATATTCGCGATATGTTCCCTATGGTAACTGGATTCATGAATTATGGTCAACAAACAGTACGAGCCGCAAGGTACATTGGTCAAAGTTTGATTATTACCTTATCCCACGCAAATCGTTTCCCTGTAACTATTCAATATCCCTATGAAAAATTAATTACATCGGAGCGTTTTCGCGGTCGAATTCATTTTGAATTTGATAAATGCATTGCGTGTGAAGTATGTGTTCGTGTATGCCCTATAGATCTACCTGTTGTTGATTGGGAATTTGAAACGGATATTCGAAAGAAACGCTTACTTAATTACAGTCTTGATTTTGGAATTTGTATATTTTGTGGTAATTGCGTTGAGTATTGTCCAACAAATTGTTTATCGATGACCGAAGAATATGAACTTTCAACCTATGATCGTCACGAATTGAATTATAATCAAACTGCCCTGGGTCGTTTACCAATGCCAGTAATTGATGATTATACAATTCGAACCATTTTGAATTTACCTAAAATAAAAAGCAAGTAAACCTCTTAATTAAAGAAAAATTTCCAATTACTAAAGTTCGTCTTTTGCCTAAAAGAATAAAGAATCTGGTCTTTTTTTTTTTTTGTTCAATTCAATAAGGACAAATTGGAACTATTGATTGGTTAGTGAAAACCCCGGCTTCATTTGGCTTTCAAGTTTGTTAACATACCCTTTCTTTATTCGAAATATAGAGTGGTGGGGTTGTCGATCGACCTACGGTAATTCACATTAATTAAGATTATAATTGAATACGAGCGGGTTGGTATCGTAAAAGTTTTCCTGTTGGGGTCAATAAGGTCATGAAAAAGATTTCTATTTATTTCTTACATATAATGGATTTGCCCGGACCAATACACGATTTTCTTTTAGTTTTTCTGGGATCAGGTCTTATATTAGGGGGTCTAGGGGTCGTATTACTTACCAACCCAATTTATTCTGCCTTTTCTTTGGGATTTGTTTTTATTTGTATATCTTTATTTTATATTCTATCAAACTCCTATTTTGTAGCTGCTGCACAGCTCCTTATTTATGTAGGAGCTATAAATGTTTTAATACTATTTGCTGTGATGTTCATGAATGGTTCAGAATATTACAAAGATTTTAATCTTTGGACTGTTGGGGATGGGCTTACTTCACTAATTTGTACAATTCTTTTTCTTTCACTAATTACTACTATTCTAGATACATCATGGTATGGAATTCTTTGGACTACAAGATCAAACCAGATTATAGAGAAAGATTTGATAAGTAATAGTCAACAACTTGGAATTCATTTATCAACAGATTTTTTTCTTCCATTTGAACTCATTTCTATAATTCTTTTAGTTGCTTTGCTAGGTGCAATTGCTGCGGCTCGTCAGTAAAAAAACCTTTTCACTTCTAACTGTCAACACTTCCAAAAATTGAAGTGAAATCGTCTTCTGTTTTATCATATCTATCTTCTTTTCATTCTGCTTGAAGACTCTTTATGAATATTTATAATGTAAAATCTATTTTTTCGACATATTGCCTTTGTTTCATACTTGTTTTTAGTAGCATTAAAATGAATTGAATCCCTTGCATTCTTGTTGCTATTGAAATGAATTCAAATTGATAAGGAGCTCTTCAATGATACTGGAACATGTCCTTGTTTTGAGTTCTTTTTTATTTTCTATTGGTATCTATGGATTGATCACGAGTCGGAATATGATTAGGGCTCTTATGTCTCTTGAACTTATGCTGAATGGGGTTAATCTAAATTTCGTAACATTTTCTGATTTTTTTGATAGTCGCCAACTAAAAGGTGACATTTTCTCCATTTTTGTTATAGCCATTGCAGCCGCTGAAGCAGCTATTGGACCGGCTATTCTTTCGTCAATTTATCGTAACAAAAACTCAATTCGTATTAATCAATCGAATTTATTGAATAAGTAGTATTCATTAGACAATTAAGATTCTATTATTGATCCATTCAAGTTGGTATGTATGATATGTCACCTAGATCCTATTTGTGAAAACATAGGAAATCAAAGCAAAGTATCTTGGCCTTTTTTGAAGACCAAAAGTAGAAAGTAGGTTGAAAATTTATGATAAATCATTGATTCATCTGGTGGCGAAATATATGAGTTATTTCAAAATGAATTGACTAGATCGAAAATTTATGACGTTTTAAAAATTATAGAGCCCATGTCACACTCAGTAAAAATTTATGATACATGTATAGGGTGTACTCAATGTGTTAGAGCTTGCCCCACGGATGTATTAGAAATGATACCTTGGGACGGATGTAAAGCTAAGCAAATTGCTTCAGCTCCAAGAACAGAGGATTGTGTCGGGTGTAAGAGATGTGAATCCGCCTGTCCAACAGATTTCTTAAGTGTTCGGGTTTATTTATGGCACGAAACAACTCGAAGTATGGGTCTAGCTTATTAATACCTTTCGGAAAATCTCAGTTGAATTGAATACATTTTTTTTTACCGACAAAACCCGTACTCGAAAAAAAAAAGAGAATAAAGACTAATAGATTCGATTTTTGAGCATGGGTTTTATGGTCCAAGTGTATCTTGTCTTTACCACGAATGATTTTCCTTGGTTAACACTAATTGTTATTTTTCCGATCTCAGCGGGTTCTTTCCTTTTCTTCCTCCCCCATAGAGGAAATAAGGTAACTAAATGGTATACTTTGTGCGTATGTTCACTAGAATTCCTTCTAACGACTTATGCATTCTGTTATCATTTCCAATTGGACGATCCATTAATCCAACTTGTGGAGGATTATAAATGGATCTTTTTTTTTCATTTTGACTGGAGATTGGGAATAGATGGACTCTCCCTCGGACCCATCTTACTGACGGGATTTATAACCACTTTGGCTACTTTAGCGGCTTGGCCCGTTACTCGAGATTCCCGATTATTCCATTTCATGATGTTAGCAATGTACAGTGGTCAAATAGGATCATTTTCTTCTCAGGATCTTTTGCTTTTTTTCATCATGTGGGAGCTCGAGTTAATTCCCGTTTATTTACTTTTATCCATGTGGGGGGGAAAGAAACGCCTGTATTCAGCTACAAAGTTTATTTTGTACACTGCAGGAAGCTCAATCTTTCTATTAATAGGCGTTCTAGGTATCGGGTTATACGGTTCCAACGAGCCAACATTCAATTTTGAAATATCAGCTAATAGAGCGTATCCTGCGGCACTAGAAATAATATTCTATATCGGCTTTCTTATTGCTTTTGCTGTCAAATCACCGATTATACCCTTACATACATGGTTACCAGACACTCATGGAGAGGCCCATTACAGTACTTGTATGCTTCTCGCCGGAATCTTATTAAAAATGGGAGCTTATGGATTGGTTCGGATCAATATGGAATTATTGCCCCATGCGCATTCTATATTTGCCCCCTACTTGATTATAGTAGGTGCAATCCAAATAGTTTATGCAGCTTCAACATCTCTTGGTCAACGTAATTTAAAAAAAAGAATAGCCTACTCCTCTGTATCTCATATGGGTTTCATAATTATAGGAATTGGCTCTATAACGGATGCGGGACTCAGTGGAGCTCTTTTACAAATAATATCTCATGGATTTATTGGTGCTGCTCTTTTTTTCTTGGCAGGGACGAGTTATGATAGAATACGTCTTGGTTTTTTCGACGAAATGGGTGGAATGGCCGTCCCCATTCCGAAAATATTTACCATGTTCAGTATCTTATCCATGGCCTCCCTTGCATTACCGGGCATGAGTGGTTTTGTTGCAGAATTGATAGTCTTTTTTGGAATAATTACCAGCCAAAAATTTCTTTTAATGCCAAAAATAATAATTACTTTTGTAATGGCAATTGGAATGATATTAACTCCGATTTATTCACTATCTATGTTACGCCAGATGTTCTATGGTTACAGGCTTTTTAATGCCCCAAACTCCTCTTTTTTTGATTCTGGTCCGCGAGAGTTATTTGTTTCGATTTCTATCCTTTTACCTGTAATAAGTATGGGTATTTATCCCGATTTTCTTCTCTCATTATCGGTTGACAAGGTTGAATTGATTGTATCTCAATTTTATTATAGATAATAAAAAAAGCAATCCTATGTCAAAGTCACTTTTTGTTGGACTTGGACAATGAAAAAAGCGACTCTTTGCCGTCCTTTCAAGTTAAGCAAAAATAAAAAATGGATTTGTAATCAGACATCTTTTGCAAAACCATTTGAATCCAGTTATGTGTAGTGATTCAAATGGTTCTCAACGGCTTTTACGACGTTTTCTTATATTTATGTAAGCCCGCTGCTTCGACAATCCGTTTTTCTATTTCTCATAAACTTTTTTAAATTCAATTATATGATATTGGAAATGAACCATAACTATGTAACCCTATTCCTAATATATTGATTCCAAAATAACATATCCAAATTATAAGAAAGCCAATAGAAGCCACAATTGCCGAATTTACACCTTCTGCGTTTTTCTTTTCTCGAATATGTAAATAAATCGCAAATATCGTCCAAGTAATAAATGCCCAAGTTTCCTTTGGGTCCCAACTCCAATATGACCCCCATGCCTCATTAGCCCATACTGCTCCCGAAAGAATCCCTATGGTTAAAAAGAGAAATCCTATACTAATAATACGAGAACTCCAACAATCCAATTGTTGAAGCAATTGAGACCTGTAATAATTTATAGAAGAGGGAAAGGAAGTGTTTAGTAAAATATTCTCTCTTTCATTTATGTATTGGATATTGGAAAATAACATATTTAAGAACTTATTTCTTTTACCAATACCAACCACGCTTCTACTTTTTCGAAATGTAATGACTAGAAGAGCTACTGATAATAATGATCCACACAAAAGAGATGCATAGCTCAATATCATCATACTTACGTGCATCATTAACCACTGGGATTGGAGGGCGGGCACTAATATTTTGTGTTGATGGATTTGAGTTAAAAGACCCGAAGTAGCAAAGCCTTGGATAAAAAGAGTGCTTGGTGAGGTTATTGCGCTTAAATGATTTTTAAGGTTTTTGAAATACGGAAGCATATTAATAATGGAGAAATTCCATGAAAGAAAGATTAAGGATTCATATAAATTACTTAATGGGAAATGCCCTGAATAAATCCAACGAATTATTAAGAATCCTGTTATACAGAACAAAGTCACTATCATGCCCTTTTCTGACGAACTATATAGTCCTACGATTTCATTGACCAATAAGCTTATCAAATGAATTATAATTACAATTGAAACAACCGAAAAAGATATATGGGTGAGTATGTGCTCTAAAGTCAAAAAGATCATACAAATAAAAAAGTCAGGGTTCCTCCAATTAAAATATAAGAAATGGGAATCGGGAATTGAATTTCTATTATTAAAAAGAATAATAGAAGAATATGCGTTCTATTTGATTGATCTCGTTTAGAAAATCTTATGCCGCTACTCGGACTCGAACCGAGATGCTTTAGCACTGCTTCCTAAGAGCAGCGTGTCTACCGATTTCACCATAGCGGCTTACTCGAAAGTATAATAACTTATTTTTATTAAATTGTCTAGATTAAGGGAGTTAATTCGATGGCTTTTTTCTTTTTTATTTGATTGGATTTTTTGGGGGGGGTTTCAAAAAAGTGAATAAAGGATTCTTTCGTTCCTGATAGTTATTTATTGAATCGGTGGATTGGAGCATACTCTAGGTCGGAATTGCGAGGAGTACTGCTTGATCATTTCTACCAACTTAAAGCCCCCAATTACTCTTCTTTTTATGTTATGTAAAAAAGTCCTTTTGGACAATTTAAAAAATATCCATTACCAATCCTTTATGTATTTTGGTGTTCCTAACTATCCACTCATTTTAAAGGAGCTCCCCATTTGGTATTGTTATGGTAATAGATATGAGGGAATAGGCAGAAAGGGTAACGAAAACCGTATCCGGTTGATCTTTTGAGCCCGCTTCAAGCCAGGATGACTACTCAACCAATCTTGGGGCAAGGGCCCTTTCCCTTAATGTTTACTTCCGCTTACCTCTTGTACATAGGAAATGAGACTCCGTTTTTTACTGCCAATTTCTCATTTTAGACTATAGAATAGAAGCTGTTTTCTTTCACTCATATAACTATCTGGTTTAGTTCCTCAACCCGAATGCGGGTTTCTGTTTTAACGAATCACACGTAGAGATATTGACAACACACATAGAGTTAATGGTATTTCATAACTAATTGATTGAGCGGCAGCTCGTAGACCACCTAAAAAGGAATATTTATTATTTGATCCATATCCTGACATAAGAAGTCCAATGGGAGCAATACTTGAAATGGCAATCCATAAAAAAACACCAACATTTAGATCAGCTAAAACAAGGCGATAGCTAAAAGGAATGACTGAATAACTTAGAAGAATTGATATGACTGCCATGGATGGGCCAATACTGAACAAAGGGCTATCCCCTCTAGATGGAAGAAGGTTCTCTTTCAAAAGCAGTTTTGTCCCATCTGCTAGAGCTTGAAGAATTCCGAAAGGACCGGCGTATTCAGGCCCAATACGTTGTTGTATCCCCGCGGATATTTCTCTTTCTAACCACACAATTACTAATACACCTATTGTGATTCCCACTACAAGGGTCAAAATAGGGACAAGCATCCAGACGATCCCATATATCTCTTGTAGGGATTCGAATCTGGAAAAAGAATTGATATCTTGTACTTCTGGTGTATCAATTATCATCTCAACGATCAACTTCTCCCATAATGATATCTATGCTACCTAGTATTGTCATAATATCAGCCAATTTCATTCTTTTAACTAACTGAGGAAGAATTTGCAAATTCATAAAACCCGGTGGACGTATTTTCCATCTCCAAGGAAAGCTGCTCCGATCTCCTATCAGAAAAACTCCCAATTCTCCTTTTGGGGCTTCAACTCTCACATAAAGTTCTTGTTTCGGCAATTCAAAAGTAGGAGAAGGTTTTTTACTAATGAATCGATATTCAAAACCGCCCCATTCTGGATACCTTTCTCTATCAAAACATCGAATTTCTAAATTCTCATAAGGACCTCCCGGAATTCCTTCCAGAGCCTGTTGAATCATTTTTATGGATTCCCTCATTTCACCGATTCGGACTAAATAGCGAGCTAATGAATCTCCTTCTTTTTGCCACTGAACCTCCCAATCGAATTTTTTGTAACATTCAGAATTCTCGATTTTACGAAGATCCCATTGCATTCCGGAAGCTCGTAGCATTGGTCCTGATAAACCCCAATTTATGGCTTCTTCTTTACCAATAATGCCTATTCCCTCTACTCGCTCTAAAAAAAGAGGATTCCGCGTAATAAGCTTTTCATATTCAGCAAGTCCTGTTAAAAAATAATGACAGAAATCCAAGCATTTATCTATCCAGCCATGAGGTAGATCGGCTGCAACTCCTCCGATACGAAAATAATTATGCATCATTCTCATACCGGTGGCTGCTTCAAACAGATCATATATTAATTCTCTTTCTCTGAAAATATAAAAAAAGGGGGTTTGTGCGCCAATATCGGCCATAAAGGGTCCAAGCCATAATAGATGAGAAGCTATACGACTTAATTCCAGCATAATTGTTCTGATATAGCCAGCCCTTTTAGGTACTTGAATATTTCCCAATTGCTCTGGGGCATTTACAGTTATTACTTCTGTGAACATAGTAGCCAAATAATCCCAACGTGTTACATAAGGCAGATATTGTATAATAGTTCGATTTTCCGCAATTTTTTCCATCCCTCTGTGTAAATAACCCAATACGGGTTCACAGTCGATAACATCTTCACCATCTAGAGTAAGGATGAGCCGAAGAACACCGTGCATTGATGGGTGGTGAGGGCCCATATTGACTATCATGAGGTCTTTTCTTGTAGCTGGTATAGTCATAAGTTTTTCCTCGATTTTTTCTTTCATGAATTGCCGAAAACGAAAAGACATTCATCCAAATGCAAAAATCTAATAAAGCAAATAATTGAAAATAACATTTCTAATTTAACGAGTTTTTGACTCGCGAATATTAAACCTATTTATTAATTCTTTATAACGTACTCTATTTTTCTTTGACAAATAAGACAGCAGACGCTGTCGTTTTCCCAAAATTTTATGTAGACCTCTCTGAGATAAATAGTCCTTTCTGTGCAATTTCAAATGGGAAGAAATTTTGTCTATTTTCTTGGTAAAACAAAAGACTTGAAATTCAACGGACCCTCTATTCTTTTCTTTTTCTTCTTGCGAGATAACTGAAATTAATGGAGTTTTTACCATAAAACAAGGTTTCCTTATCTTTTCTTTTTTTTTTAAATGAATTTGACTGATCAGTAATAATAATCCTAGTTCTTTTTGAATTTCTCCATTTTTTATATAATAAAATATTCATTTCGTTATGAACTTCTCATTTTTGAAAATCAAAAATGAATCAACAACTCATTCAAATTGAAATTGGATTCGGCTCGGGATACAAAAGAAGAGTCTATTTCTTTCTCCACTTACACAAGATAAAAAAAAAAAAATGGGAATATTCAAATGAAAATCTAAAAATCAAAGAATGGCTCAACAAAAGCTTCTTTCTTTTGTTGAGCCATTTATATATTTCATGGTTACACCTGGAATGTAAAACAATCCATTAGAATGGTATGGGTATTCTAGTCAAAATGGAATATTAACGGGTTTTCAATCGTGGATATACTCGGATCCTTAACATACTGAAACGGCTGCCATTAGTAGTATCAAACCAATAGCGATTCATACAAGCTAAGTCTTCGAGTCGATAATTCGGCCAAAGAAAAAACCTTAATCTCATTAGTTTCTTTTTGATTCTATTTAATTCTTTGCTTTCTTCTTCTTTCTTGCGTAGTTCTTCTTGTTCTCTTTCTTTCTTTTGAACTAGATTTAGTCGTTCCTCTCGTTGTCTCTTTTCTCGTTCGTCTAGTTCTCTCAATAGTAGGTTCAAATCCATACGCCCAGTTTCTTTAAGAAGTTTGTTGTAGGGGGTTAATTTCTGTTGAGGGATTATTTTCTCTTTTTTCTTTTTTTTATTGAGTTCATTTACAATTCTCAATTGTCTGCGGCGTCTGGGGGATAAAATATTTTCAGGAACAAGCAGACCCTTTTCGACAAGCGTATCTGGCACTCCCTCGTCCAAAAGAATAAGCTTTTTGATTCTTGGGATTGCGAATGGGTGAACTAAATATCGAACAAATTTGGTCCAGAAAGACCTAGGACACCCAAATTTCCCATAAGACACACGCAGTCCCCACCACCTCTTAACTCTCAGTCTTCGCACGCTCAACGATTCTACTACCTTGCGCCCCTTGCGGACCTTATATGTAGTTTGCTTCACTTTGTTCACACCTATCTCCAGACAAGGGTCTCTTTTATTGTCCGGACCCGGAGTGTAGGCCAATTTTTGGAATTGATTCTTATGAAGCAGGGAAATGGCTAGGATTTGATACGTAACGCGCTCCCACCTCAATCTTTTAAAGGTACGAATGGGGTTCAGAACGAGATACCCCATGTTTAGGATATCTTCCAAAGTTGGAAGTTGATTTTGAGTAGTTCCCATGATTCCAAACTGACTCATTTCTATAAGATCTTTAATGAAAACAATAAGGAGCTTCGGGTTAGTTGCTTTATTCGTGACTTGGCTTGTGCGTGTAACATTAGTAAGGAAGTCGGCGATCAAATAACGTAGGCTATAGTGCACTTGATACCGGAAATAATTCGACTTTTTTAGATCCTTCAGCGCCGTCTTTCGGAACCTTGAATACTTTATCGGTTTCAATGTACTCAACCGAGCAAATCTTTTTTTGTGGTTTTTTCTGTAGCTTGTTTCGTCAAAGGCCTTTCCTTGTTCTTCTTGTTCTTTTTTTCTTTTTTCCTTTTTTTCTTCGTATTCTTCGTCTATTTTCTTTTGTTCTTCGGCCTTCATTTCGGATATCGTCTCAGCATAAGCCCTTTCTCTCTCAGTAGGATCTATCATAATGTCCAAAGTCGTTTCCTTCCTAGGGTCTTTTCTCCCTAGGTTCAATAACGCCCTGCGATGTCGACGACGACGTCGGGCCCTGTTCGAGTCCCAAAGTGGTCTTCCTTTCGCCGGCCATTCCTTTTTGTCGTACATGTACCAGTTGAAGGAGTCAAACTCAACCTTTAAATCCGCGTAAGAGGAGCGCGAACGTATCTTTCCATTTTGCAAAAAAGAATGAATCGGCGTGGTCCACTCCGCTTTCGCATAAAGATTAAGTAAATTATAAAGTTGGATAAATTCTGGGAAGAGAAAAAAACTAGATTCTAGGAAATAACTTTTCTTTTCATCATTATTGCGTTCCATTAGTTCTTCTAGTTCGTTTTCATTATTTAATCCCATCCAATCAAAAAAGTTTTTTTTTTCGATTTTTTCAACTTCTTCCGGTTCTAGTATCAAACTCAGGTCAAACTCTCGTTGAGCAATCTTTATCGATTGGGCCTTCCCCGACATTTTTTTTTTTCTAGCAGCCAGGTCTTTTTTTCGTTTAGCCATGCTTTTTTGTTTTTTCCAAATCGGGGTACGCCTTTTATCATAACACTTTTCATACCGAAAAACACAGCCAAGCTTGTCTAGCCTATGCCTATCATAAAACTCAGGCCAATACAAGGCATAAACAGAGAAAAAGTATAGGTGCATATCACAAATTTTATGGATGTACCCGATGAGGTGCTCCAGCGGCCACTTCAGCCATTCAGGTCTGAACGATTCATCTAGGCTTTCGGGGTAAGGTCGTCTCCGCTCTCTTAGTTGTTTCAGTACGCTTTCTAGGAAGACCATTGCGCCCTCTGTGAACCCGACGCGGTCCTCGGTTAACGACCCGGCCGGGAGCACCCTATTCTGGCCAGTTACCCAAGAATCAATAGCGACCTTATCCACCACCTTAGATCCTTTTTTCTTATCTTCAACATGAAAGAGTATCTGATTATAATTCATCCGCCTACGCAGCGCCGTCCTATTAACGTCCATATGCATATCCAACAAAGGATGCTTTTCCTTGGAATCGCGCAAATGCTTATAATTACTTGTAAGCATATTCACAAGGCTGTCTTTGTGTATGTTGTAAAGATGTGAAATTGCGGTCTGGTTATTACTTACTAAGGATGGCGCTATGACATAGGGATCCTTCTTATATTCAGCATTAAGGAAGCTATATGCTAAAAGATCATATCTAAGGTGTTTTTTAAATTTCAATTTTTGTGGGTTAATCGGCAATGAGTCTACTTCATATGAATCCCCTTTCTTGAAATTGTGATTTTCAGCCGTGCGACATTGATTCATTTTATTTCGCCATTTTTGTGCTTCTAATCTGGACCATCTAATGTCAGATAAAAGATAGTAGTCAAAATGGCCTCTTAACCATTCTTTCCATCGATTCATTCCAACTCTAAAATTTCTCAAATTATGGAATTTAGATACTCTAAAAGAAGACTTTTCAGTTTGTGATAATTTATAAAATACATATGCTTGTGACAGAGAGGATAAGTCAAAAACAAGGGTTTTTTGACTATTACTAATTTGACTATTTCTCATCTTAAAAGAATGTTTTTTTATAGTTGAAATAAAGCGATTTTTTTTTCTTTTCTTTTTATTAATGCCTTTAATGGCCTTGTCAATCATTTTGTTTTTTCTTTTTTTTTTGAATTGAAAAAAAAACTGCGCAACCATTTTCAGACAACTCTTTTTCTTATTCATTTCATCTAGAAACCTATTTTTCAAATCGAAAAGGATTTTCACGTATATCCATTCAATGATCAATTTTCGAAAAATTTTAGATTTACGAATGAATCGTGCCTTTCTTCTTTTGAATATTTTAGAAAGTCTTCGTAGTGCTTCTGATGTTTTAGAATGAGAACTTGTTTTGGTCGAACTAATGCTTGTTTGAATAATGAAAAGTCTTTTTTTCTTTTCTTTTAGAACCCTTTCTATTTCATTTATGATTGCCCTTGTTTTATCCACTTTCCTTTCTTTTTTCTTTTTTGTTAATTTAGATTGTGGCCCTTTTTTCAAATTTTTTCTTTTTTTTACTTTTACGCCCTTTAGCAGCTTGGATTTCAAGCTTTTTTTTTGAAAAGCTAAAAGACGTTTTCGAAGAAACCCCTTTTTTTTAAACTTCAAAAAACCCTTCTTTTGCAACTTTCTAATTCCACTTGTGAGTAGGTTTTTGAGTTCTTGAGAAGCTTTTTTTTTCTTTAGTTCTTCAAAAACGGTTTTAAAAAACGGGTAGGGCTTGCGAGCCGTACCAAAAGGAATATTAGTGATTCTTCCAAAAACGGTTAAATACAAATCCTCTGCCACACTGCTCTCTTTGCTTTGCTCGGTTTCTCGCCAAGGTTTCCACTCAAAAGGAAAGTGGATCCTTATCTGACAACCATCTGTGAACCACCCTATTGGGTCTTGTGACTCGTCAAGTGGAATACCACCAAAATCGCACAAGGTGTGAGTTTCCTTCTTTAAATCCGCGAAATCCTGAAACAATTCGGGACTTTGAAATAAGAGTATACGAGCCATATTTTTAGCTATTATCAAGAAAGGAAAGATCACATTTTTCCTCAAAAACGATTGGATTAATAGGATCAGAGATCTTACTGCATGACCCGATTTAAGGAGTTCCCAAGTTTCCGCTATACAAATGGCTCGGATCTCATGCGCCTCTCGGCGCTCCTGCCATTCTTCTAAGGCATCCCCTTGTTCTTGGCGTTTTTTTTTGTCTTCTTCGCTTTCCCTCAGTCCTTGGAGTTCGTTTTCTGCTTCTATGGCAGTCTCTATAGCACTCTTTTGAGAATCTGGCAGGTTCCACAGTTTCTTCCAAATTCGGTTTATCCTTTCGGATATACGCTTAACTCTAACTTGAAACCGGGAGTCCTGTCGTAAAAATCTATAACATTTTTTCATAAGCTCAAAGACATCTAAAGTGAGCATAATGAGTATAAGTGTTTTCCTTCGTTTGGGCAAAAAAAGGGGCGACTGGACCCGGTGTTCATACCACCCACAAATCGTTACTTTTCGCCTTTGGGTGCGGTCCGCACCTTTGACCATATTGCGACGAAAATGCGTGATCTTAGCGTAACGGTAAAAATACCATTGCTTCAGTTCACGTTTATCATGTCGCTCATAGTATTTCCATACTTTGGTTCTAAATACCCTAAATTTGGCTTTTCTTGTACGCAAATAGACGTCTTCGGCTACTACATCGTCATTTCTTATATTGTAATCACTATAATCTATTTTTTCATCATCTATGTTGTATCCCCACCGAGGGACTTCTTTCATGATTGTCCGTAGTTTCAGCTGAAACTGACGGTATTTTTGATATTTTTTTCGCATCTTAGGAATGTCTTCATGTGTGAAACCGCTCCTACCCTCATAGTAGGTATTCATAATGTGATATACCGTGTTACGGTTTCGACGTATTTTGTTTATTTTCTCTAACAATGGGTTTGGATAGGAATAAAGGTTTCTTCTATCTTTTGAATCTCGCTTTCTTTTTGAACTTGTTCTAAAATTAGAATTAAGAACCAAAATTCTAGTTAAAATTGTATTTAAGGGGAAAGCCTCCTTTTGTTTTTTTCTCAAGGTTCCTTTCTTTGTCTTTTTATCTAACCTTAACAAAATTTTCTTGGGTGTTCTTTTTTCTTTTTCCAATTGCACCCTTTTTTTTCGAATTTCC